AGAAACCTAGATCGATTCCTTGTTTTTGGGGTTTGTCAGGGAAGTAGAATATTTAGGTTGGGGGGAAGGGGGGGTTTGATAAGGGTGTTGGGTGCGTGAGGTTAAATAATATGTCTAACAAGCATTAACTTATTACCCTTTAGGTAGCATTCTATGTTGATNAATAATANTTGAACTTTAANTCCAGCTACATGTTAAGGTGACCTTCATGCCTTGACGGCTATGGTGAATCACAGCATCCCGAAAATAAAAAAATACCAAATGTGCGAGATTACAGTTATGTTGATCATGGGCTGATTAGACCCGTACCATCGAGATGTCTTATTTAAGGGGAACGTATGGACGATAAACCATTTATGGCCATGAAGTAAGAACCAGATGCCTGATAAAGTTTCACTCTAGTGACCCCCAGACTGAATGGGCCCGGAGCGAGAAGAGGGGTAGAGGTGGGCGGGTTGTTGGTTTCACGGAGGATGGTAGATAAATAAATTAGGTTGGGGAGGGATAGACATTTGGAAGAGAAGGAATATGACTATATGGTGTATGTAAGATAACACAGGTATGTCTTAAATACATTAACCTTATTTACATGCTTAATATACATGTTGTAGTACATTTATGTGGATTTTTCAGTATTGTTTGAATATTCATTGATTTATAATACATGCTTATATGCTAGTGGTAAGTAATTTAATGTACGATATACATGAATGTATGAATGTACTATATAATTTTATGTACAAGAAGTAGTTTAAGTAGAATACCAACTTTGGGTGTTGATGGTGGGGGTTAGTCCTTCCTTCTTGATGCTCTGAGAAGATGTTTCTTCGTTTTTGGTTTACAAGACCAATGTAATTTGTTATACTATCAGGGCAATGGGTAAACTTTAGTATGTTGTTTTCAATTATGCCTGTGATTGGTATTAGGATGATAATAATGGTGAAATAGCTAATGGAGGCTAGTTGGCCGATTGTGACGAATGGGTATTCGACGGGTTGGCCTCCAATTCATGTGAGGGTGAATAAGTTGGCCACTAGAATTCAGAATAGGGTTTGTGAAATAGGTCGAAATATTAGTCCTCGTTGCTTTGAGGTTTGTAGTAGTGGTAGGAGGGCCAGGATTAGGATAGACAGTACTAGGGCTATTACTCCTCCTAATTTGTTGGGAATAGAGCGTAGAATGGCGTAGGCGAATAGGAAGTATCATTCTGGTTTAATGTGTGCGGGAGTATTGAGTGGATTTGCAGGGGTGTAGTTATCTGGGTCTCCTAAAATATCTGGGAAAAATAAAACCAAAATTATGAGAGCTATTAATAATAGGAGTACCCCTAGGATGTCTTTGATAGTGTAGTAAGGGTGGAATGGGATTTTATCTGCGTCTGAGTTAAGTCCTGATGGGTTGTTGGATCCTGTTTCGTGTAGGAATAAAAGGTGGACTACTACTAGTGCTGTGATGATGAATGGGAGAATAAAGTGGAATGCGAAAAATCGTGTTAGGGTTGCTTTGTCTACTGAGAAACCACCTCAAATTCATTCTACTAGAGTTGTTCCGATGTAGGGGACGGCTGAGAGTAGGTTGGTAATTACTGTAGCCCCTCAGAAGGATATTTGTCCTCATGGAAGTACGTAACCTATAAATGCTGTTGCTATTACGGCAAATAATAGAATAATTCCGATGTTTCATGTTTCTGTGAATGAGTATGAGCCGTAGTATATCCCTCGTCCTACGTGGAGGAATAGGCAGATAAAGAATATGGAAGCTCCGTTTGCGTGTATATATCGGATTAGCCACCCGTAGTTGACGTCTCGGCAAATGTGTGTTACTGATGAGAATGCTGTGGTGGTGTCTGATGTGTAATGTATGGCTAGAAATAATCCTGTTAGGATTTGAATTACTAGGCAGATGCCGAGTAAGGAGCCGAAATTTCATCATGATGAAATGTTGGATGGGGTTGGTAGGTCAATGAATGAGTCGTTGATAATTTTTAATAGCGGGTGTTTTTTTCGGATGTTTGTCATTAGGGGTTTCTATAGTTGAATTACAACGATGATTTTTCATGTCATTGGTCATAGTTAGAGTCTATGTAGGAATTATGACAGAATATATTTATATTTTAAGTTCATTTGTTGCGTTAGGGTGCTTAGGCGTATCATTAAAGCCTTCACCTATTTATGGGGGTCTATGTTTAATTATTAGTGGGTGTTCTGGTTGTTTAGCGGTGTTAGGGTTTGGTGGATCGTTTTTGGGTGTTATGGTGTTTTTAATTTATTTAGGTGGGATGTTGGTTGTTTTTGGGTATACTACTGCTATGGCTACTGAGGAGTATCCTGAGACTTGAATATCAAGTTGATTGGTGTTTGGTGTTTTGATGATGAGTATTTTTATGGAGGCTGGTATGGTTTATGCTTCTAATAATTATAATTTAGCAGATCAAGTGGTAGTTTATAATACTGATGTAGGTGGTTGGGTGGTTTATGATAGTGATGAGTTGGGGTTAATGGGGGAGGGTGGTGCTGGGGTAGCTGCTTTGTATAGTTGTTCTGCGTGGTTGATGGTTGTGTCTGGCTGAACTTTGTTGATGGGCGTAATAATTATTATTGAGGTAGTTCGTATGAATTAGGTAATTAATAGTATTGGTGTTAGTAGTAGTGTGATTAAAAATGATAGGAAATATAATTTGATTAGGCCTTTTTGGTTGCTTAGGTTTTTTGAGGCAGTTATTTGTATAATTGAGGTTGTTTTAGGAATTGCTTTTTCTAGTCAGATTAAATCTATGAGGCGTATGGATGTGTTAAAGCTTTTTGATAAGGTTTTTAGTGGTAGTAGTCGGTGTATAATAAGTGGGAAGTATCCTAATGATGTGGAGAAGGATGTAGTTGGGGTTGGTTTATTTAATGTTAGGTTTAGGGTTAGGTTATTGAGTTCTAGTGCGATTATAAATCCTATAATTGTTACTATTATAGCGGTAGTTTTTAGGTATCAAGGTATGGTTATAATTTGGGTTGTAGTGGGTGGGATGTTGTGTGAGATAAAGAAACCTGCTATAATACTGCCTAGTGCTAGGCGTTTGATTGGATTTATTAGTTTTGGGTCATTTTCATTTATGGAGATTACTGGTGGGAATCGTGGTTTAGTTATTGAAACGAAGTAAATAATTCGTATGCTGTAAACGGCTGTTAAGGAGGTGGCAACTAGTGTGATTAATAGGGCTCAGGCGTTGGTATAGCACGTGTTTGCGGCTTCAATGATTAGGTCTTTTGAGTAGAAGCCTGTGAGGAATGGTATTCCGGTGAGGGCTAGGCTGCCGATTATTAGGCAAGATGATGTGAATGGGAGTGGTTTTGTTAGGTTACCTATTTTTCGGATGTCCTGTTCATCATTTAGGCTGTGAATAATAGATCCTGAGCATATGAATAATATTGCTTTAAAGAATGCGTGTGTACAGATGTGTAGAAAGGCTAAATAAGGTTGGTTGAGCCCTAGGGTTACTATTATCAATCCTAGTTGGCTTGATGTGGAGAATGCTACAATTTTTTTGATGTCATTTTGTGTTAGTGCACAAATAGCTGTAAATAGTGTTGTAATTGACCCTAAGCATAGTATTATAGTTAGGATAAGGTTATTGTTTGATGTGATTGGGTGAAAGCGTACTATAAGGAAGATTCCTGCTACAACTATAGTGCTAGAGTGCAGGAGGGCTGATACTGGGGTGGGCCCTTCTATGGCTGATGGTAGTCATGGGTGTAGTCCGAATTGTGCTGATTTTCCTGTGGCTGCGATTAGTAGTCCTAGGAGTGGAATAAAATTTGTTGAGTCCGTTGTTATAAAGATTTGTTGGAGTTCTCATGAGTTAGAGTGGAGGCATAGTCAGGCTATTGTTAGGATAAATCCAATATCTCCAATACGGTTATATAAAATAGCTTGTAAGGCTGCAGTGTTTGCATCAGTTCGTCCGTATCATCACCCGATTAGAAGAAATGATATGATTCCTACTCCCTCTCACCCGATGAATAGTTGAAATAAATTGTTAGCTGAAGTTAGAATAATTATAGTAATAAGGAATAGTAGTAGGTACTTGATGAATCGATTTAGATGGGGGTCTGAGTGTATGTATCATGATGAGAATTCTATGATCGATCACGTTACATATAAGGCTACAGAAAGGAAAATAATGCAGAAAAAGTCAAATTTTAGGCTTACTGATAATTTTATGGTGTTGATTGTAATTCAGTGTCAATTGGTAATTAGTAATTCAGTGTTGGATGAAAAGAATAAGGTTAGAGGTACTAGGCTTAATAGGAAGGCGTATTTGATTGATGAGGTTACATAGTTGGGGAAGTTGATTGATTTGGTATATTTGGTTATTGATAGTATGATGGGGGATAGTAGTAGGAAGAAAATTAGTAAGATTGAAGATGTGATGTGGTTTATTACTTTTATTTGGAGTTGCACCAAGTTTTTGATTCCTAAGACCAATGGATTACTACTATCCTATAAAAGTAAGAAAGCCATGTGTTTATACATGGTGGCATGAATTAGCAGTTCTTGCATTCTTTCTTGGTAAATAAGGAGTTTAGTTTCCTATTTCCAGATTCACAGTCTGGGGTTTTGTTGTAAACTATATTTACATATTGTTGGCCCTATAATTAGTTTAGGGTTGATTGTGAGTAGGATTAGGGGTGTGATGTGAAGCAATATTAGTGTTAGCTCGCGTGTGTGTGATGGTTGTAGGTTAATTATGTGGCTTGTAAGTTTACCTCGTTGGGTGGTGATGATTATGTATATTGAGTAAAGGGAGGTGATTAGGATATTAGTTCCTAGAAGTAAGATTGAAGGGTTTGATCAGGAGAATAGGGATACTGTGATTAGTAGTTCTCCAATAAGGTTAATTGAGGGCGGGAGGGCTAGGTTTGCTAGGCTAGCTAGGATTCATCAGGTTGCCATCAGTGGGAAGATGGTTTGTAGTCCTCGGGTTATGATTATAGTTCGGCTGTGAATACGTTCATAGTTAGTATTTGCTAGGCAGAATAGTAGGGATGATGTCAATCCGTGGGCAATTATTAATGCTGTTGCCCCTATAAAACTTCATGGTGTTTGGATTATAATAGCTGCGATGACTAGTGCTATGTGGCTTACTGAGGAGTAAGCGATTAGGGATTTCAGGTCTGTTTGTCGTAAGCAAATAGAGCTGGTTATGATTATGCCTCATAGGGATAATAGAATGAACGGGTAGGATATTGTCTTGGTTATGGGGTCTAGAATTACGGAGATTCGTATCATGCCGTAGCCCCCTAGTTTTAGTAGGATAGCTGCCAGGATTATTGATCCTGCAATGGGGGCTTCAACGTGGGCTTTAGGTAGTCATAGGTGCACTCCGTATATGGGCATTTTAATTAGGAATGCTATTATACATGCTAATCATAGGATGTTGTTAGATCATGTTTGGTTGTATGGTGAGGGGGTGAGGGAAAATAGTAGGAAGTTTAGTGTTCCTGTTGAATTTTGAATATAGATAAGAGCAATAAGTAGTGGGATAGATCCAATTAAGGTATAGAATAGGAAGTAAAGTCCTGCGTTTAGTCGTTCTGTTTGGTTACCTCATCGGGTAATAATAATGAGGGTGGGGATTAGGGTTGCCTCAAATAGAATATAAAATATAATTAGTTCGTTTGCTGAGAATGTTATGATTAGGAGGATTTGTAGAAGCACTATTATGGAGATATAGGTTTTTTTATTCAACTCTGTTTCTTTTTTTATATGGTTTTGGCTGGCCAGAAGTATTAAAGGAAGTAGTCATGTTGTTAGAATAATTAGGGGGGATGATAGTGAGTCGGTTGAGAATAGTAGTGATGGGTTTATAGTGTTTATGTTGTTTTGTCATAGAAATATGGTTGATAGTAGGCTGATTATGAAGCTATGGGAGGTTGTATTAACCCATAGGTTTTTGTTATTTGATAATCAGGTTAGCGGTAGTAGTATTATTGATGGGAGGATAATTTTTAGCATTGTAGTAAGTTAAGGTTTTGTACGTAGTCAGTTCCGTATGAGTTTGAAATTTTAGCTAATAAAGCTAGTCCGATTGCTGCTTCGCATGCTGCGAATACTAGGATTACAATGGGGATTGGGTATATTATTATTGAGTGCGAGTTAAGGGATGTGATTGTGGTTATGATAAATAGTGATAGTATTATACCTTCTAGGCATAGAAGGGTTGATATAAGGTGGGAGCGGAATATAAGGGTCCCTAATAATGAGAAAGTATATGCTAGGATGATATTGAGGGTTACAGATGGCATTTTTGGTAATTATGAGTATATGTCATAATTTAATGAGTCGAAATCATTTGTTTTAGTTAAACTAATTACCAATTATTCAGTCCATTCTAGNCCTTTTTGTATTCATTCGTAGGCTAAGCCTAGACCTAGGACGGAGATCAGGATGAAGGCTGTTAGTATTACTGTGTTGATATTGTATATTTGGATAGCTCATGGTAATGGGAGTAGAAGTGCAATCTCTAAGTCGAACAATAAGAAGGTAATTGCTACTAGGAAAAATTTTATGGAGAATGGAAGTCGAGCTGAGCCTATTGGGTCGAATCCACACTCGTATGGGTTTGCTTTTTCAGTGTATAGATTTAATTGTGGTAGTCAGAAGGCAATTATGATTAGGCATATGGATAGGATAGTGTTTACTAATAGGACTACTAGTATGTTTATTACTGTCTTCTAGGTTATGACTAGATCTAACTGATTGGAAGTCAGCTGTACTAATTATACTAAGAAAGTAGGATCCTCATCAATAGATGGATACATATAGGAATAGTCATACTACGTCTACGAAGTGTCAGTATCATGCTGCTGCTTCAAAGCCGAAATGGTGTTTGGATGTAAAGTGGTATTTGAGTTGTCGTACTAGGCATACTATTAGGAAGGTTGAACCGATAATTACGTGTAATCCGTGGAATCCTGTTGCTATAAAGAATGTTGATCCATAGATTCCGTCTGAGATGGAAAAAGGGGTTTCGAAGTATTCTGAGGCTTGGAGAATAGTGAAATATACCCCAAGTATAATTGTGATTAGTAGAGCTTGGTTTATATTATTACGTTTACCTTCTATTAGGCTATGGTGGGCTCATGTGATAGAGACTCCGGATGCCAGTAGTACTGATGTATTTAATAGGGGGACTTCGAGTGGGTTTAATGGGGTGATTCCTGTGGGTGGTCAGCAACCTCCTAGGTCGTGAGTTGGTGCCAAGCTGGAGTGGTAGAAGGCTCAGAAGAACCCTGCGAAGAAAAAAACTTCTGATACAATGAATAGAATTATTCCGTAGCGTAATCCTTTTTGTACGATTGGTGTGTGGTGTCCTTGGTATGTGCCTTCTCGTACAATATCTCGTCATCATTGATATATGGTGAGTGTATTTGCTAGTAGGCCAATAATTAATAGGGTATATGAGTTATAGTGAAATCATATAACTAAACCGGATGTAAGTAGGAGGGCTGATAATGCTCCTGTAAGTGGTCATGGGCTTGGGTTAACTATGTGGTAGGCATGGGTTTGGTGGGTCATTATGTGTTATCGTGTAGATATAGGCTTACTAGTAGTGTAAACACATAAGCTTGAATTAAGGCTACGGCAAACTCTAGAATAGTTAGCAGGGCTAGAATGATAAAGGTGATGGAGGCAGTAGGTGGGCTGATGCTTGTGAGTACTAGTGTTGCTCCCCCAATTAGGTGAATAAGAAGGTGTCCGGCTGTAATGTTGGCTGTTAGTCGTACTGCTAGGGCTATTGGTTGAATGAAAAGGCTAATTGTTTCGATAATAATAAGTATAGGAATTAAAGAGATTGGGGTTCCTTGTGGTAGGAAGTGGGCTAATGAGGATTTTAGTTTATAACGGAACCCTAAAATTACGGCTCCGGCTCATAGTGGGATAGCTATTCCTAGATTTATTGACAGTTGGGTTGTAGGAGTGAATGTGTGAGGTAACAATCCTAGAAGGTTTGTTGATCCGATAAATATTATTAGAGAGATTAATATTAGTGACCATGTGCGTCCTTTTGGAGTGTGAATGAGTATTATTTGTTTGGTAATAAGTTTCACTAATCAATGTAAGAATGAGAAGTAGCGGTTTGTGATTAGGCGTTTAGAGGAAGAGAGTAGGATTGATGGGAGTATAATAATAAAAATAACGATTGGAAGACCTATTATTGTGGGAGTAATGAAAGAGGCAAATAAATTTTCGTTCATTTTGGTTCTCATGGGTTATCTGTTTTTGTTACTTCAGTGGATTTGATTGAAGGGTTTAGTGGGAAATTTATTGTTGAGATTTTTAGTTGTATAAGTACAAATAATGTGATTGTAGATGATAGGATAGTAATAAATCATGTGGATGTATCTAGTTGTGGCATGTCACTATGGAAAATATTATTTTCTGACTTTAACTTAAAAGGTTAACGCTTTAAGCTTCATAGTGTAATTAAGTTATTGATGTTGATCAGCTTTCAAATTGTTTTAGTGGCACTATTTCAAGGACGATTGGTATAAAGCTGTGGTTTGAGCCGCAGATTTCAGAGCATTGCCCGTAGAATAAGCCTGGTCGATTGGATGAGATTGTGGCTTGGTTTAGTCGACCTGGGATGGCGTCTGTTTTTAATCCTAGGGATGGTACGGCTCATGAGTGGAGCACGTCTTCTGATGAGATTAGTATACGGATAGGTAGTTCTATTGGTAGGACTACTCGATTGTCTACTTCTAGTAGGCGTAGTTCGCCTGGTTTTAAGTCGTTTGTTGGGATTATGTATGAGTCGAAGCATAGGTCTTCGTAGTCTGTATACTCATAACTTCAGTATCATTGATGGCCCATAGTTTTAACTGTTAATGCTGGGTTATTGATTTCATCTATCATATATAGGATTCGAAGGGACGGTAGTGCAATGAGAATTAGGATTACGGCTGGCAGAATAGTTCAGATTGTCTCAACTTCTTGTGCATCTATTGTATTTGTGTGGGTTAATTTTGTGGTTAGTATTAATGTAATGATGTACAGTACTAATGAGCTGATTAGGAATACAATTATTAAGGTGTGGTCATGGAAATTTGTTAGTTCTTCTATGATTGGTGATGTGGCGTCTTGTAAGCCTAGTTGGAATGGGTAAGCCATGTAAGATATATAGATGTTATTCTATAATTTAACTTTGACAAAGTTATGTAATCGTTTTACTAATATCTCGATTGAGAAAGACATAGAGGTTATGGGATTGGCTTGAAACCAGTTTTAGGGGGTTCGAATCCTTCCTTTCTTATTTAACTTTTACGAAAGTAGGTTCTTCGAATGTGTGGTAGGGTGGTGGGCAGCCATGTAATCATTCTAGGTTTGTTGATGAGTATTCTACTGATAGTACTTCACGTTTTGAGGCAAAAGCTTCTCAAATTATGAAAATTATTACTAATACAGCAGTTAGTGAGATAAATGATCCTATTGAGGAGACTGTATTTCATGTGGTGTATGCATCTGGGTAGTCAGAATATCGTCGTGGTATTCCTGATAGGCCTAGGAAGTGTTGTGGGAAGAAAGTTAAATTTACTCCTACAAATATAATAGCGAAGTGTGTTTTAGCTCACATATCATTGATAGTATAGCCTGTAAATAGTGGAAATCAGTGAACAAAGCCTGCTATGATAGCGAAGACAGCTCCTATGGACAGTACGTAGTGGAAGTGGGCTACGACGTAATATGTGTCATGGAGAACAATATCGAGGGAAGAGTTTGATAATACAATTCCTGTGAGGCCCCCTACTGTGAATAAGAAGATAAACCCTAGGGCCCATAGTATTGCTGGGGATCATTTAATATTTCCTCCGTGGAGGGTGGCTAGTCAGCTGAATACCTTTACCCCAGTTGGAATAGCGATGATTATTGTAGCTGATGTGAAGTAGGCTCGTGTGTCTACGTCCAACCCTACTGTGAATATGTGGTGGGCTCATACGATAAATCCTAGGAATCCGATGGATATTATAGCTCATACTATTCCTATATAACCGAATGGTTCTTTTTTGCCTGAATAATAGGTTACAATGTGGGAAATAATTCCGAATCCTGGTAAAATTAGAATGTAGACTTCAGGGTGACCAAAGAATCAAAATAGGTGTTGGTATAGAATTGGGTCTCCTCCACCAGCAGGGTCGAAGAAGGTTGTGTTTAAGTTACGGTCTGTTAATAGTATAGTAATTCCTGCAGCTAATACTGGTAATGATAGTAATAATAGAACAGCTGTGATTAGGACTGATCATACGAATAATGGGGTTTGGTATTGTGTTATAGCTGGGGGTTTTATATTAATAATAGTTGTAATAAAATTAATGGCCCCTAGAATTGAGGAAACCCCTGCTAAGTGTAGTGAAAAGATAGTCAGATCTACTGATGCTCCTGCGTGTGCTAGATTGCCGGCTAGAGGTGGATACACAGTTCAGCCTGTACCTGCTCCTGCCTCCACTATGGATGATGCTAGTAGTAGAAGAAATGATGGTGGTAGTAATCAAAAGCTTATGTTATTTATACGTGGGAATGCTATGTCTGGGGCTCCAATTATTAGGGGAACTAGTCAATTGCCGAAGCCTCCAATCATTATTGGTATTACTATGAAGAAAATTATAACGAATGCATGGGCAGTTACAATTACATTATAAATTTGGTCATCTCCTAGTAAGGCTCCTGGTTGTCCTAATTCTGCTCGAATTAGGATGCTTAAGGCTGTACCTACTATTCCTGCTCAGGCCCCAAATAAGAGGTATAGAGTCCCGATGTCTTTGTGGTTGGTAGAAAATAATCAACGATTAATGAACATAGGTAAAATGGCTGAGTTTAAGCATTAGACTGTAAATCTAAAGACAGGGGAAAAAACCTCTTTTTACCAAGCCTTAAGGTGATATTCATGTCGAATTGCAAATTCGAAGGTGTAGAAAACTACTCTACTAAGGCTTCTCCCGCCCCCTTTCTGATAGGCGGGAGAAGTAGATTGAAGCCAGTATTAGGGTGTTTAGCTGTTAACTAAAAGTTCGTAGGTTTAATTCCTATCAATCTAGTGGAGGATTTAGCTTAATTAAAGCGATTGATTTGCATTCATTAGATGTAAGGTATAGTCTTGCAATCCTTATTCAGAAGTTAAGCTTTTTATCTTACTTAGGGCTTTGAAGGCTCTTGGACTTTTTATCCTAAACTTCTTTATGTAATTATTAGTGGTGATAATGGTAGTGTTATGGTGCCTAGGATTGTTAGTGAGGGTATGATTATATTATTATTATTGTTGTTATGGTGGAGTGATATTTTAGAGTTGTTGCTTGTTGGGAATGTAGTTAGTGCGGTGGAATAAATTAGTCGTGTGTAGAAGAATAAGTTGATTAGAGCTATTATTGATATTAGTGTGGCTAATATGATGTTATTATTTTTTGATAGCTCGGTAATAATGATTCATTTTGGTAGGAAGCCTGTTAGGGGTGGAAGGCCTCCTGTAGATAATAATATTATTGAAATTATTGGTAGTATTATTGGTGTTTTATTTCATATGAGTGATATGGAGTTGATATTGGTAGATGAGTTGATTTTTAGGGCTGTTAGTATCGGTACTGTTAGGGTAATGTAAATTAGTAGATTTAGTATAGTAAGAGATGGGTTGAATGGTAGTACGGCGATCATTCATCCTATGTGGCTGATAGATGAGTAGGCCATGATTTTTCGTGTTTGTGTTTGGTTTAGTCCGTTTCATGCTCCGATTAGTACTGATAGTGTGGCTGATAATATTAGGATTGTTGGGTTTAGTATTTCGTGTGTTTGGTATAGGATTGATATTGGTGCAATTTTTTGTCATGTAAGGAGAATTATACCTGTTTGGATTGAAATTCCTTGTGTTACTTCTGGAAGTCATGAGTGGAATGGTGCAAGTCCTATTTTTATTGCTAGGGAGATGAATATTAATGTGATGATATGGTTGTTTGTTTGTGGTTGTAGTGTTCATAGTCCTAGTTGTTTGTAGTTGAGAATAATTGATAATAGAAAAATTATTGAGGCTGTGGCTTGGGTTAGGAAGTATTTTGTTGCTGCTTCTGTTGATCGTTGGTTTGTATTTTTTACTATTATTGGAATGATAGCTAGTAGGTTTATTTCAAGTCCGATTCATATTAGAAATAGGTTGGTACTAAGTATGGTGACTATTGGTCCTGAGAAGATTGTGAAATAAATGATAAGAAGTGTAATTGGGTTAATTAGTACGGGAAGGATTTAAACCAACATTTTCGGGGTATGGGCCCAATAGCTTAATTAGCTGACCTTACTAAATTTAGGATATGGTGTTTTGGTAGCACGTAGAATTTTGAATTCTTAGGTATAGGTTCAATCCCTATTGTCCTAGAAATAAGAGGGATTAAACCTCTATTATTTACTCTATCAAAGTAACTCTTTTATCAGACATATTTCTAGGTGTATGGGGGGATACTTGCTATGAAGATTGGGATTGAGATATGTCATATACATAGGGCTAATGTTAGTGGTAGGAAATTTTTTCATAGTAGGTGTATTAGTTGGTCGTATCGGAATCGTGGGTACGATGCTCGTACTCATAGGAATAGAGTGGTGAGCGTTAGTGTTTTAATTATGAAGCTTAGTGTGAATATTTCTGGATTATTTGGGTTGTTTAGTGGGCCTAAAAATACAATTGTTGATAGGGCATTTATTAGAATGATGTTAGTATATTCGGCTATGAAGAATAGGGCGAATGGACCTGCGGCATATTCTACGTTGAATCCAGATACTAACTCTGATTCCCCTTCTGTTAGGTCGAATGGGGCTCGGTTGGTTTCTGCTAGGGTTGAGATATACCATATTATTCCTAGGGGCCAGGTTGGAATAATCAGTCATAGGGTTTCTTGTGTAAATATTAGTGATTGGAGTGAGAATGATCCGTTTATTAGAAGTACTGATAGTAGAATAATTGCTATGGTTACTTCATAGGAGATTGTTTGGGCTACTGCTCGTAAGGCTCCGAATATTGAATATTTTGAATTGGAGGCTCATCCTGACCATAGGATAGAATATACTGATAGGCTGGATGCAGCTAAAATGAATAGTACTCCTAGGTTTAGGTTTATTAGTGGGTGGGGTATTGGTATTGGGATTCATAGGCTTAGGGCTAGGGTGAGTGATAGTGTTGGGGCGATGATAAATAGGGTTGTTGATGTTGTTAGTGGTCGTAGTGGTTCTTTGATGAATAGTTTTATTGCGTCTGCGAATGGTTGTAGTATTCCGTATGGCCCTACTATATTGGGGCCTTTTCGTAGTTGTATATAGCCTAAAACTTTTCGTTCTACTAGTGTTAGAAATGCTATGGCGATCAAAATGGGTACTAGTAGGGTTAGGATATTTATAAAATACACTATTAGGGAGAGGATTTGAACCTCTGGTAACAAGGTTTTAAGTCTTACGCAATTTCCTGACTCTGCCACCCTAATTATGCCTTATGTCTAAGGCAGTGGTCTTACGAACTTACAATGTTAATATTATTTCATTAATTAGTTTAGGGGCTCTTTTTGTAAGTTGGCTCCATTTCTCTTGTCCTTTCGTACTGGGAGGAATCGTAAATAGATAGAAACCGACCTGGATTGCTCCGGTCTGAACTCAGATCACGTAGGACTTTAATCGTTGAACAAACGAACCATTAATAGCTTCTACACCATTGGGATGTCCTGATCCAACATCGAGGTCGTAAACCCTAATTGTCGATATGGACTCTTGAATAGGATTGCGCTGTTATCCCTAGGGTAACTTGGTCCGTTGATCAAAGAAGTTTTGGGTCAATTGGATTTTAATTGCTTGGACTTGTATGTCTTGGCTAAAATCGTTCGGAGGTTTTTTTGTTCTCCGAGGTCACCCCAACCGAAATTTTAACTTAATAGTTTTTATGGTTAGTCCATTAGGTGTGTGTGTTTAAAATTTAAGTTATTAATTGAAGCTCCATAGGGTCTTCTCGTCTTATTTTTTTATTCCCGCCTCTTCACGGGAAGGTCAATTTCACTGATTGGAAATAAGAGACAGTTAAACCCTCGTTAAGCCATTCATTCTAGTCCCTAATTAAGGAACAAGTGATTATGCTACCTTTGCACGGTCAGGATACCGCGGCCGTTTAACGTTAGTCACTGGGCAGGCAGTGCCTCTAATACTTGATATGCTAGAGGTGATGTTTTTGGTAAACAGGCGGGGTTTGTGTTTGCCGAGTTCCTTTTATTTCTTTTAATCTTTCCATTATGCACCCCTGTGTTGGATTAACATATTGTGTTAGGTTGGTTTTATATGTGGGTTAATTACCTTGATGTTGTTAATTAACAATGGTTATCCGGGTTGTTATAGATTTGTGCATGGAGAATAAAATTCTTGTTACTCATATTAACATTATCTCATCTATATGTTGATAGATTGACCCAATTTTATTTTAATAGGAATTCGCTGTGTTTTTGGTATTTGTTATACTTTAAATGTTGAGCTTGAACGCTTTCTTTATTGATGGCTGCTTTTAGGCCAACAATGGTTTAAGTGTGCTAAGGCTTATTCACTATTTAAGGGTATTCCATTCCTAAAGAGCTGTCCCTCTTTAGGCTATGTTTTAAGCTTACATTTGGATTTTATATTCTTATTAGTAAGCTTAAAGTTGAACTAAGATTCATTATTGGGTAACCAGCTATCACCAAGCTCGTTAGGTTTTTCGCCTCTACCTAAAAGTCTTCCCACTATTTTGCTACATAGACGGGTGCATTCTTGAAATTGCTCTTAGGTAGCTCGTTTGGTTTCGGGGTTTCTAGCTAAAGTTCTCTTGGCTAGATGTTTTCTAGTTAACTCATTATGCAAAAGGTACAAGGTTTAATCTTTGCTTATTTGTGCTTTAGTTTTGGTTTTTTCCCTTACGGTACTGTCTCTATAGCTCCTATATAAACTTTCTTTCTCTAATACTTATTTTTATGAATGTTTTATTTTATTGGTTGTAAATGGTTGTGTTTGTATTGTTATAGGGCTGTGTTACTGCTCAAAGCGTCCATTGTTTTTGGAGTCTTCTGGGTGTAGACCAGATGCTTTATATAGATTAAGCTACGCTGTGGTTATTCCAAGCACACTTTCCAGTATGCTTACCTTGTTACGACTTATCTCCTCTCATAAACTTGTCTACTGTATTATGTATTTGGGTTGTAGTCATCTAATTTGAGGAGGGTGACGGGCGGTGTGTACGTACTTCATTGCGCTATTCAATTAAGCTCTCTATTCTTAATTTACTACTAAATCCTCCTTTCCCCTTGTGTTTCAATAAGGGTATCGTAATGTTCTTTTTAAGAAAATGTAGCCCATTGCTTCCCATCCCATAGGCTACACCTTGACCTAACGTTTTTATGGTGATTCTCTTGCTTACTTTTACTCCTTTTTAAGGTTTGCTGAAGATGGCGGTATATAGGCTGAATTAGCAAGGGATGGTAAGGTATAACGGGGTTTATCAATTATAGAACAGGCTCCTCTAGACGGATATAAAGTACCGCCAAGTCCTTTGAGTTTTAAGCGGTGGCCAGTAGTTCTCGGGCAAATGATTTTGTTATTTAATCATTAAAGTTTAGGGCTAAGCATAGTGGGGTATCTAATCCCAGTTTGGGTCTTAGCTATCGTGTATTAAGATAATTAGAATTACTTTCGTCACTGAGTTTAATCCCAACGATGAATTTTCACATATTGGTTGGTTTTTAATTCTATTAATTTTTTCCTATGGACACGTTTTACGCCGTATAATAATTAATTCGGGTTAATCGTATGACCGCGGTGGCTGGCACGAAATTTACCAACCCTTGAGAGGTATAACTAAGTCAAACTTTCGTTCATTGCTTAATTTTTATCACTGCTGAGTCCCGTGGGGGCGTGGCTAGGCAAGGCGTCTTTAGCTATTTGTATGTGCTTGATGCCCTCTCCCTAGGTTTTATAGTAAAGCTTTAGGGGATTTGACACTGGCTTACGGATTTTTGCATGTGTAATTTTACCTCTAACTAATTATAAGGCCAGGACCAAACCTTTTGTGTTTATGGGATAGTAATATCCATCTAAGCATTTTCAGTGCTTTGCTTTACTGATAAGCTACATAAGCGGGGGGGGGGGGGTGTNTNTACTGACTACATATTTAGAAGGTANNNTTTGGGTATATGTAAGGTGTGCACGTAAAATTTCTTCTAATACTAAATTTGAAGTCTTGTTTGGTAAATTACTAGAATGG